AAATTAAAGATTACATTAGTATAATAAACACATTTTGATTTAGTAAGTTTACTTTTTGAACTACTTGGGATTCTTCCTGTTTCCGGGGGGTTTACAGGAGTGTTAAGGATCTCAGGGGTTTAGGGGGGTAGGGGGGTTTAACGAGAAAAAACCCCCGGGGTATTCTTATAGTTATGTTTCGAGAAAATCAACTACTTATGCTCTTGATATCACTTATGTAAGTAATTATAAGAATGTTTTATAACATGGTTACATATGTCTTCTAAAACCAAGTTATTGAAAGTTCTACCTTCTTCGTTTTTTTTTTCAATCACTGTGAAATGGTTATGAAAGGAAAAAGGAAAAAAAAAACCCCCTACCCGCTGGAATGAACGCTCGGCTTGCTGGGTAACGAGTCGAATGATTACCACCATTAACTTATGCAAGCGTCGATCAATTCATGGGGAAATGTTGATATTTATGGCCCTGAAGTAGGAACCAAATGCCAGGAATAGTTCACTATGATAAACCCTCACAATTATTGTCCCTCACCTTCAATAAGTTCATGCATTAAGTAATCAACTGTTGGTCGGTTCTTACTGTGCAATGCTGTTTAATTTCACTTGAACTGGTGAATGAAACAAATATGTAAAACATTAGTTAATTTGTCTTCGTTTGCAAGTTATTCTTGCTGCAATATATATATATGTTGATTATTCATTATATGTTACTATGTCTTACCTTCAAGTAATGTACTAAGGATAAATGGTTCATATCATAATGGGCTTGTAATACATAACATATATATATATAAACCATTATGGTGTAATATATAAATATATGTTGATTATTCATTATATGTTACTATGTCTTACCTTCAAGTAATGTACTAAGGATAAATGGTTCATATCATAATGGGCTTGTAATACATAACATATATATATATAAACCATTATGGTGTAATATATAAATATATGTTGATTATTCATTATATGTTACTATGTCTTACCTTCAAGTAATGTACTAAGGATAAATGGTTCATATCATAATGGGCTTGTAATACATAACATATATATATATAAACCATTATGGTGTAATATATATATTGAAATATTTTAAGTTTCAAAGAGTAGTTTAGTTTAGAATTCTAGCTTTGGGAGTTAGAGGTAGGAGTTAAAATCTCCTCTTTTTGAGTACTAAGGGGGATTTTAACCTCCGGCATCCGGCTTACAAGACCGGCGTTCTAGTCTCTGAACTATTAGTACATCGTCACTCAAGGACTTTATTTTCGGCCCATCCAGCTGCTGGTATTAGGAATAGGAAGAGTGAGAAGTACAGGACGGATGCGATTTGGCCAATAATAATAAAAGGATGTTCTACAGGTATTCCTCCAATCCAGGTGAGAATTGCTACGTCAGCAATTAGAACTCAAAATAAGAATTGGGTCAAAGGGCGGAAGGTTAGGGCTCGCTGTTTAGAGGTGTGGAGGATTGGAACTAATATAAGGATTAAGATTGAGGCTAGCAGTGCGAGGACGCCTCCAAGTTTGTTTGGGATTGATCGTAGAATAGCATAGGCGAACAGGAAATATCATTCGGGTTTAATATGGGGTGGCGTGACAAGGGGGTTGGCCGGGGTGAAGTTATCTGGGTCTCCTAGCAGGTTGGGTGAGAAAAGTGCTAGGGATGTGAGTGCAATAAGTAGGGCTGCGAATCCTAACAGGTCTTTATAAGAGAAGTATGGGTGGAAGGAGATTTTGTCTGCGTCAGAGTTAAGCCCAAGGGGGTTGTTTGAGCCCGATTCGTGAAGGAAGAGGAGGTGAAGGAGTGTAGCGCCTGCAATTACGAAGGGGAATAAGAAGTGAAATGCAAAGAAGCGAGTAAGGGTGGCATTATCTACAGAAAATCCTCCTCAGATCCATTGGACAAGGGTATTTCCAACATAGGGGATGGCGGATAGAAGGTTGGTAATAACAGTAGCCCCTCAGAAAGATATCTGACCTCAAGGGAGGACGTAGCCAACAAAGGCTGTTATCATTACTAGGAGGAGGAGGATAACTCCAATGTTTCAGGTCTCTTTATAGAGGTAGGAGCCGTAATAAAGCCCTCGCCCAATGTGCGCATAGATACAGATAAAGAAAAAGGAGGCCCCGTTGGCATGTATGTTGCGAATTAATCAGCCGTAGTTTACGTCTCGGCAAATGTGGGCAACAGATGAAAAGGCTGTAGCAATATCTGATGTGTAATGTATGGCTAGGAACAGGCCAGTAAGGATTTGGGCAATTAGACAGAGTCCGAGTAATGAACCAAAATTTCACCAGACCGAAATGTTGGAAGGGGCTGGGAGGTCTACTAGTGCGTCGTTTGCGATTTTTAGGAGAGGATGCGTTTTGCGAAGGCTAGCCATTAGCAAAGTTTCTGTAGTTGAATAACAACGATGGTTTTTCAAGCCATAATTCCTGGTTAGAGCCCTGGCAGAAATTATGTGCTTTACTGTTATTTGTTTTTTAATTTGTTGAATCGTAGGGGCGATTGCGGTTGCTTCAAATCCTTCTCCTTTTTTTGGTGCCCTTGGGTTGGTAATGGTGGCGGGGGTGGGGTGTGGAGTTCTTGTAGAATTTGGAAGTCCTTTCTTGGCTTTGATTCTATTCTTAATTTATTTAGGTGGAATGTTAGTTGTGTTTGCGTATTCTGCAGCTTTAGCTGCAGAACCTTACCCCGAATCTTGGGTCAACCCAACAGTTGTAGCTTACATGTGTTGTTATACAGCTGTTGTGGTTGGGGCGGCTAGTAAGTTCTGGCGCGAGTGGGTTGGGGGTCTTTCCGGTTCGGCCGATGAGTGGGGGCCTTTTTACATCTTTCGTGCGGATAATGGGGGAGTGGCGGTGATGTATTCGGAGGGTGGGTGAATGTTAGTTGTTGGTGCTGGGGTTCTTCTCTTGACTTTGTTTGTGGTCCTAGAGTTAACTCGAGGGTTGAGTCGGGGCACTCTTCGGGCTATTTAAACAAAGAATATTAATACGGCAAATATTAGGGTAATAAGGAAAAAAATAAGATATGTTTTCACTAGGCCTTGTTGGGTGTTACTTGTTGAGGTAATAAGTGGGTTATTAAGTTTGGCTGCAGCTTTGGGGCCTGTTTTTTCTAATCAGGTTTGGTCAATTATCTGGCTGGCAATGGATTGGCCTATCCCCAGACTTATTGCGGGAGGGAAGCGGTGCATAATTATGGGGAAAAAGCCAAGTATATTTGAGAAGCGGAAGGTAGGCAGGTAGGGCGCAGGTTTAAATTGTTTGCTTGCTAGGGATGCAAGCTCTAGGGCAATTACTAATCCGAGGATTGTAACAATTAAGGCGGCTAGTTTAAGTATAGGAGGCATAGATATTACTGGAGTTTTTAGTGGGATTAGGTTAGAGGTAATTAGAAGACCAGCTACAATGCTTCCTCAAGCTAGACGCTTGATTGGGTTAAGAACTGCGGGGTTGTTTTCGTTGATAGGGGAAAGTGAATTAAAGCGGGGGTTACCCATTGAGACGAAGTAAATGACGCGTAGACTGTAGATTGCTGTGAAGGAGGTGGCTAGAAGGGTCAAGGTAAGGGCTCAGGCGTTAAGATATGAGGTGTTGAGGGCTTCAATAATAGCATCTTTGGAGAAAAAGCCGGCTAAGAAAGGGGTGCCCGTGAGGGCTAGGCTTCCAATGGTTAGACAGGTAGAAGTGAAGTGGGTAAGGCGGTGCATGCCTCCTATTTTACGAATGTCTTGTTCGTCGTTGAGGCTATGAATAATAGAGCCTGAACATAGGAAGAGCATTGCTTTAAAAAAGGCGTGGGTACAGATGTGAAGTAATGCTAATTGGGGTTGGTTTAACCCAATTGTTACTATTATTAAGCCCAATTGGCTGGATGTTGAGAATGCAACAATTTTTTTGATGTCGTTTTGGGTCAAAGCACATGTGGCTGTAAATAGTGTGGTTAGGGCTCCAAGGCATAGGCAAGTGGTAAGAGCGGTGGAATTATTCTCTAGAAGGGGGCTCATTCGGACTAGGAGGAAAATTCCTGCAACAACTATGGTGCTAGAGTGGAGTAGTGCGGATACTGGTGTAGGGCCTTCTATGGCAGCAGGGAGTCAGGGGTGTAGGCCAAATTGGGCGGACTTTCCTGTAGCAGCCACGATTAATCCAAGAAGGGGATAGGTGAGGTCAAAATTTTTAGCGGCTGCAAAGATTTGTTGTAGTTCTCATGAGTTGAGGTGAGATACCATTCATGCTATTGCGAAGATCAGACCAATGTCCCCCACTCGGTTATAAATTACTGCCTGTAGGGCTGCAGTGTTCGCATCTGCACGGCCATGTCATCAACCAATTAGAAGGAAGGATATGATTCCAACCCCTTCCCAGCCAATAAAGAGTTGGAAGAGGTTGTTTGCAGTAACTAGGATAATTATTGCAATTAGGAAAATTAAAAGATATTTAAAGAACCGATTTATATTAGGATCAGCATGTATATATCAGGAGGCAAACTCTAGGATGGATCATGTAACATATAGAGCAACAGGTGTGAAGATGACAGAGTAGTGGTCAAATTTTAAGCTGAGGTTAATGTCAAAGGTTAGTGTATTTATTCAGCTTGATGAGGAAGCAATGGTTTCTGCTCCCTCACTAAGGAATAAGAAAAGGGGGAGGAGACTAACAAAAAAGGCTAGTTTCACCGCCGTCTTTACATGTGTATGGGCTCAGTCTTCTTTCCGGGGAAGGGGGTTTAGGGTTGTTAGCACAGGAAAAATCAACAGGGAAAAAATCATGAGCAGGCTTGAGGTCATAATAATGGAAGGAGTGTGCATAACTACCACTTGGAGTTGCACCAAGAGTTTTCGGTTCCTAAGACCGACGGATGAACTATTATCCTTTGGGAGTAAAGTTCCGAGGACAGTCCCGGAGTTCAACCGGGGTGATGAAACTTAGCAGGATCCATCTGTTAGCGAACCTTCCTCGGTGGATAAGGGGGATTTAACCCCTGTTTTTAGAATCACAATCTAATGTTTTGTTTAAACTATATCTACAGCCGGCTCAGCCTCAAATCAACTCGGGCTTAAGAATGAGGAGGAGGAGTGGTAGGAGGTGAAGAGCCATAAGTAGATGTTCTCGTGAGTGGGAGGGTTCGAGACCAACAATGTGTGAGGGGAGGGGGCCTCGTTGAGTCATTAAGAACATGTAGAGAGAGTAGCTTGCAGTGATAAGGGTTCCCCCTCCGGTTAATACAATTGTTCATCACGATCAGTTAAATAGGGAGGTGATAATTATGAGCTCTCCTATTAAATTAGGCAGTGGGGGGAGTGCAAGATTAGCAAGGCTAGCAATGAATCATCAAGCTGTTATCAAGGGAAGAATAATTTGTAGCCCACGTGCTAGAAGCATGGTTCGGCTGTGTGTTCGTTCGTAGTTTGTATTGGCTAAACAGAATAGGGCAGAAGATGTTAACCCGTGAGCAATTATAAGGATTAAGGCCCCTGTGAACCCTCAGGGAGTTTGAATGAGAATCCCCCCAACTACTAAACCTATGTGGCTTACTGAGGAGTAAGCAATTAGGGATTTTAGGTCAGTTTGGCGGAGGCAGATAGAGCCTGTTATGATAACCCCTCATAATGCGAAGATAAGGAAGGGGTAACTTAGCTCTTTGGTAAGCGGGTCTAGTATAACGATTATTCGCATTATTCCGTAGCCTCCTAGTTTTAGGAGGACTGCAGCAAGTACTATTGACCCTGCAACAGGGGCCTCAACGTGCGCTTTGGGCAGTCAAAGATGTACACCGTATAGGGGCATTTTGACAAGGAAGGCTAGTAGGCAGCCTGCTCATCATAGTTTATCGCCGTTAGATGAGAGGTGGAGGGGGTGTGAGAATGGTAGGGTGAATAGAGAGAGTGTCCCCGTGTAGTTTTGTAGGAGGAGGAGGGCAACAAGTAAGGGGAGGGAACCTGCCAAGGTATAAAATAGGAAGTAGACTCCTGCGTTGAGGCGTTCTGTTTGATTGCCCCATCGAGTGATGAGAATTAGGGTTGGGATAAGAGTTGCTTCAAATATAACATAAAACATGATTACTTCGGTTGCGCCGAAGGCTAAAATGAGGAAAATTTGAAGGGATGTTAGTAATGTGATGTATATTCGTTGGCGATTAATAGGTTCTGTTGCTGTGTGGTTTTGGCTTGCTAGGATTATAAGGGGAAGAAGCCAGCATGTAAGAACAAGCAGGGGTGTAGATAGGGGGTCTGTTGCTATAAATAGGTTTAGAGTGGATCAACCTGTTTCTAATGCATACTTTAGTCATGAAAGGCTAATAAGTGCAATTAATATGCTGTGGGCGAGGGTTGTGGGTCAAAGTCATTTGGCTGGGGTCAATCAGGCAGTTGGGACAAGTATTAAGGTAGGGATGAGGACTTTTAGCATTGGAGTAGGTTGAGACTTTGAAGGTGGTCGGTTCCATGAGTGCGGGCTGTTGCTACCAGTAGGGCGAGTCCTGCACTTGCTTCACAGGCTGAGAAAGCTAGCAATAGTATAGGGGCCGCGCAGAAGCTTGTGGCATTTAATTGAACGGTTCAAAGGGAGAGGGCAATGAACAGGGAGAGCATTATTCCTTCTAAACATAGGAGGGCAGAGAGAAGGTGGGTTCGGTGAAATGCCAAGCCTGTAAGGCCCAGGATGAAAGCGGATGAGAAAGCAAAGTGCACGGGAGTCATTAGGAGATTATGGGATCTAACCATAAGTGTTTGAGCCGAAATCAAAGGTTTTATTTAAACTAATCACCGATTCGGCCCAGTCTAAGCCGCCTTGGAGTCATTCGTAAATAAGTCCCAAGGTGAGGAGGATTAGAACGATAGAGGCTCATAGAAATGTGAGTGCAGGGGAGGCTAGTTGATCCCCTCAAGGAAGTGGTAGTAGGAGGGCAATTTCTAAATCAAATAGGAGGAATAGAATAGCAACAAGGAAAAATCGCAAGGAGAACGGAAGTCGGGCTGTGCCTAGGGGGTCAAAGCCACACTCGTAGGGGGATAATTTTTCATGATCTGGGTTTATCAGGGGTAATCAAAAGGATAGGATGGCCAGAGCAACTGATAGGGCGAGAGCAATAGAGATAACAGTTGAAACTAGGTTCATTATCTTTCCTTGGGGTTTAACCAAGACCGGGTGATTGGAAGTCACTTATACTCAATTTAATACTAGAAAGATTATGAGCCTCATCAGTAGATAGAGATGTACAAGAAAAGTCAGACAACGTCTACGAAATGTCAGTATCAAGCGGCTGCTTCGAATCCAAAGTGGTGCTCGGATGTAAAATGATATTGGACTTGTCGTAGTAAACATACGGCTAGGAAAGTGGAGCCAACAATAACGTGTAGGCCGTGGAAGCCGGTGGCTACAAAGAAGGTTGAGCCGTAGACGCCGTCCGCAATTGTGAAGGGGGCTTCGTAATATTCTATGCCCTGTAGGAATGTAAAGTAGAAGCCCAGAAGAATTGTAAGTGTGAGGGATTGAATGGCTTGTTTTCGTTCCCCTTCCATAATGCTGTGGTGGGCTCAGGTTACTGTTACCCCCGATGCGAGTAGCACTGCTGTGTTAAGTAAGGGGACTTCAAAGGGGTCTAGGGTAGTAATACCTGTAGGAGGTCAGCAGCCCCCTAGTTCAGGGGTGGGGGCAAGGCTTGAGTGATAGAAGGCTCAGAAGAAGCCTAAAAAGAAAAAGACTTCTGATGTAATAAAGAGGATTATGCCGTATCGAAGGCCCTTTTGTACGGGGGGTGTGTGGTGGCCTTGGAATGTGCCTTCTCGTACGATATCCCGTCATCACTGATATATTGTCAAGAGGAGGAGGATTGTACCTAGAACAATAAGTGTTGTAGAATGGAAGTGGAATCAAATTGCAAGACCTGAGGTTATTAATAGGGCGGCAATTGCGCCTGTCAGGGGTCAAGGGCTTGGGTCAACTATATGATATGCGTGTGCTTGATGTGCCATTAGATGTTTTCTTGTAGGTATAGTGTTAGAAGCAGTACGAAGACGTAGGCTTGGATTATAGCTACGGCGACCTCTAGAAGTGTTAATAAAACTAGAACTGTTGCTGTAAGAATGGCCACAGAGGGTATAAGTGGTAGAAGAACAAATACAGCTGTAGAGATTAGTTGAATGAGTAAATGGCCGGCTGTTAGGTTGGCAGTTAGTCGAACTCCTAACGCCAAAGGTCGGATAAATAGGCTAATTGTTTCAATGACGATAAGTATAGGGATTAGGAGATTGGGAGTCCCTTCTGGTAGAAGATGTCCTAGGGCGTGGTTTGGTTGGTTTCGCATTCCGATGATAAGGGTTGCTAGTCAGAGGGGTACAGCAAGTCCTAGGTTGAGGGACAATTGGGCGGTAGGTGTGAAAGTATAGGGTAAGAGCCCTAGCATGTTTAGTGAAATTAAAAAGAGCATTAAGGATGCCAGAAGGGTGGCTCATTTATGGCCTCCAACATTTAAGGGCAGGAGTAGCTGGTGGGTGAAGCGATTAATGAATGCGTTTTGTAAGGTAAGGAGTCGGTTATTTAGTCAGCGGTCTGTTTGCGTAGGATAAAGAATAGTGGGAAAAATAAGTGCTAGTGCAATTAAGGGGATTCCTAGATATGTTGTGCTTATAAATTGGTCAAAAAAGCTTACGCTCAGGGTCAGTTTCAGGAGGTTTTTTCTAGTTTTTGGGGTTTAAGAGATGTAGGTTGATAAGGAAAGGTATGAGCTATTACTTTTTTAGGGAAGAAGGCTAGGAAGACCACTCAGGCAAAGAGTAGTGTACCAAATCAGGGTTGTGGGAGGAGTTGGGGCATGTCGCTAAAGGTGGTCGGTAGTCACCAATTTCTAGCTTAAAAGGCTAGCGCTACTCCTTGTTCAGCTTTTTAGCGAGGCGTCTTGAAGTATGAATGAAGATCAGTTCTCAAAGTGCTCCAGGGGAACAACCTCAACTACAATTGGTATAAAGCTGTGGTTTGCCCCGCAGATTTCTGAGCATTGTCCATAGAATACTCCTGGTCGGGATGTAATAAAAGCTGTTTGGTTTAGACGGCCTGGGACGGCATCTATTTTGACCCCTAGGGCTGGAACTGCTCATGAATGAAGGACATCTTCGGCAGAGACTAAGACCCGAACAGGTGAGTCTAGAGGGACTACTATACGATGATCAGCTTCTAGTAGGCGAAACTGACCGGGGGTTAAATCTTGTGTGGGAATTATGTATGAATCAAATCCGAGATCTTCGTAATCGGTATATTCGTAGCTTCAGTATCATTGGTGACCCATGGCTTTAATTGTAATGTGGGGGTCATTAATTTCGTCCATTAGATAAAGGATGCGAAGGGAGGGTAGTGCGATAAGGATTAAAACTACTGCAGGTAAAATTGTTCAAATAATTTCAATTTCTTGGGAGTCTAAGATGAATTTATTGGTTAGTTTAGTGGAAACTATGGCCACCATAATGTAAAGAACTAGTGTGCTAATAAGAAAGACAATTATTAAGGCGTGATCGTGGAAGTGTAGAAGTTCCTCTATTACTGGTGAAGCTGCATCTTGTAAACCTAGTTGTGTGGGATGTGCCATTGGTGATTTAAGACACGCGGGATTTAAACCCGCAATTACGCCTCGACAAGGCGATGTAATAGTCGGTTTTACTAGTGTCTTATAAAGAAAGTGACAGAACGGTTATGTGGTTGGCTTGAAACCATCACACGGGGGTTCGACTCCTCCCTTTCTCGTTTAGTTTGATCGGATTTGAACAAATGCGGGCTCCTCAAATGTGTGGTATGGTGGAGGGCAGCCGTGGAGCCACTCTACATTGGTCATGGTTAGTTCTACTGCTAGGACTTCACGTTTAGAGGCAAATGCTTCCCAGATAATAAATAGGAACATGATTACTGCCACAAGGGAGATCATTGAGCCAATAGAAGAGACGGTGTTTCATAGGGTGTAAGCATCTGGGTAGTCTGAGTATCGACGGGGTATTCCAGCCAATCCTAAGAAATGCTGAGGGAAGAAGGTAAGATTTACACCCACAAACATAATACCAAAGTGGATTTTTGTTCAAGTACTATGTAGGGTATAACCTGTAAATAATGGGAACCAGTGTACGAAGGCAGCTACAATGGCAAATACGGCCCCCATTGAGAGCACATAGTGGAAGTGGGCAACTACATAGTATGTATCATGTAGGACGATGTCTAGTGAAGAATTAGCTAGAACAATACCTGTCAGGCCCCCCACTGTGAAGAGGAAAATAAACCCGAGTGCCCACAGAAGTGGGGTTTCTCATTTGATGGCCCCTCCATGAAGTGTGGCTAGTCAGCTAAAGACTTTAACACCAGTAGGAATTGCAATAATCATGGTGGCTGATGTAAAATATGCACGTGTGTCTACGTCTATTCCGACCGTAAACATGTGATGGGCTCATACGATAAATCCTAAAAGGCCGATGGCCATCATAGCCCAGACTATACCCATGTAACCGAACGGTTCTTTTTTGCCAGAATAATATGCAACAATATGGGAAATTATTCCGAAACCAGGGAGAATAAGAATATAAACTTCGGGGTGACCGAAGAATCAGAATAGGTGTTGGTAAAGGATAGGATCTCCCCCTCCGGCTGGGTCAAAGAAAGTAGTGTTAAGGTTACGATCTGTTAGAAGTATTGTAATGCCGGCGGCAAGAACAGGAAGGGATAGAAGCAGTAGCACCGCTGTAATTAGGACAGCCCATACAAACAAAGGTGTTTGATATTGAGAGGTAGCGGGGGGTTTTATATTGATGATGGTTGTAATGAAGTTAATTGCTCCTAGAATTGATGAAATCCCTGCTAGATGTAGGGAGAAAATGGTTAGGTCTACAGATGCGCCTGCATGGGCTAGGTTTCCTGCTAGAGGTGGGTAGACTGTTCAGCCAGTACCAGCACCGGCTTCTACCCCAGAAGAGGCCAGAAGGAGCAGGAAGGATGGAGGGAGGAGTCAGAAGCTTATGTTATTTATTCGAGGGAATGCTATATCAGGGGCGCCAATTATAAGCGGGATAAGTCAGTTTCCGAAGCCACCAATCATGATTGGCATTACTATAAAGAAAATTATTACGAAAGCATGTGCTGTAACAATTACATTATAGATCTGATCATCGCCGAGTAGAGCTCCAGGCTGGCTCAGTTCAGCTCGAATAAGCAGGCTGAGGGCGGTTCCTACTATTCCAGCTCAGGCACCAAATACAAGATAAAGGGTACCAATGTCTTTGTGATTAGTCGAGAAGAATCAACGTGTGATGGCCACAGGTAGGATGGCTGAATGTTTAAGCGGTGGATTGTAGTCCCATAGACAGAGGTTTAATCCCTCTTCTTACCAAGCCCTGAGGTGTTTAACACATTAGATTGCAAATCTAAAGTAGCAAGCTAGACGCTTGCCGGGGCTTTCCTCCGCCTACTATTTATGTTTAAATAGGCGGAGGAAAGCTAGATAGATGCCCGCCGGTTTGAGCGCTTAGCTGTTAACTAAGAGTTTGTAGGATCGAAGCCTACCTGTCTAGAAAGCTTTAGCTTAATTAAAGTATCTGTTTTGCATACAGGAGATGTGGGTTAACGTCCCGCAAGTTTTAATCAGGGGCTGGGAGATTTTCACTCCCACTAAGGGCTTTGAAGGTCCTCGGTCTGATGTTATCCTAAGCCTCTTATAGGGTTAGTAGAGTTAGTATTGTTGGGGTTAGTGGAAGAAGAAGGATTGTTGCTACAGTCAAGGTGGCAAGAGGAAGCGTTAGTTGGGAGGAATGCAGGCGTCATGGGGCTAAACCTGTTACGTTATTAGGCGATATGGTGAGTGTTATAGCATATGTTAATCGTAAGTAGAAGTACAGGCTTAATAGGGCGGTGAGTGCGGCTAGGGTGGCAATGGGTGCTAGGTCTTGTTTGGTTAATTCTTGAAGGATAAGTCATTTTGGTATAAAGCCTGTTAATGGTGGAAGGCCTCCTAGGGACAAGAGGATAAGAGGGGTGAGGGTTGTTAGTGCAGGGGTTTTTGCTCAAGAGGTAGCTAGTATGTTGATGCTTGTTGACTTGTTTAGTTTAAATACAAGGAATGTTGAGGATGTTATAATTAGGTATGTAAGTAGGGTTAGGAGGGTTAAAGAGGGTGAGAACTGAAGGATCAGAATTATTCAGCCTAAGTGGGCTGTGGAGGAGTATGCTATAATTTTCCGGAGCTGTGTTTGATTAAGCCCTCCTCAGCCTCCAACGAGGGTTGAGGTGACACCGAGGATAATTAAAATTGTGGGGTCGGCAGGTTGGATTTGAAGAAGTAGGGCGAAGGGTGCTAGCTTTTGTCAAGTTGATAAGATGAGTCCTGTGGTTAGGTCTAATCCTTGGAGCACTTCGGGTAATCATGTGTGCAGGGGGGCGAGTCCTACTTTTAGGGAGAGGGCAAGGATAGCTAGGGTGGTAGCAAGGGGGTGAGATATCTGTAGGATATCCCATTGGCCTGTTAATCATGCATTGGTAGTGCTAGCAAATAGTAGGGTAGCTGCCCCTGTTGCTTGGGTGAGGAAGTATTTTGTGGTGGCTTCAACTGCCCGGGGGTGATGTTGTTGGGCCATGAGGGGGAGGATGGCAAGGGTGTTAATTTCTAGGCCTATTCAGGCGAGTAATCAGTGTGAACTTGCAAATGTAATAGTGGTTCCTAGTCCAAGGCTAAGTAATAGGGTGGCTAAGATGTATGGGTTCATTAGTAGAGGTAGGGATCTAACCTACATGTTTGGGGTATGGGCCCAAGAGCTTGTTTAGCTGACTTTACTTAGGAAGTGGTGTAATGGAAGCACTGAGAGTTTTGATCTCTTTAGTTAGGGTTCGAGTCCCTTCTTTCTAAGGAGCTGGAGGGGCTTTAACCCTCATGATACACTCTATCAAAGTGGTCCTTTGCTTCAGGCACAGTTCCGTGGTTAAATTTGAGGGGGAAGTCCGGCGAATGCGATAGGGAGTGCAAGGTGTCAGATAACTAGGGCTAGTGTGAGTGGAGGAAAATTTTTTCAGATTAAATGCATTAGTTGGTCGTATCGGAATCGAGGGTAAGAGGCTCGGACTCAGAGGAAAAGTAGCGAAAGGAGTGCTGCTTTTGTTATTAGGTTTATGGCTGTTAGTTCAGGGGTGGCGGGGATGTGGGAGGCTCCTAAAAAAAGGGTGGCAGAGAGGGTATTTATAAGGAGAATGTTTGCGTATTCTGCCAGGAAAAATAAGGCGAAGGGGCCCCCTGCATATTCTACGTTAAAGCCTGAGACTAGCTCTGATTCCCCTTCAGTTAAGTCGAAGGGGGCCCGGTTAGTTTCTGCTAGTGTGGAGATGTATCATATTGCGGCTAAAGGTCAGGCTGGTAGGAGAAGTCAGGTGGCTTCTTGGGCTGTGCTAAAGGTTTGTAGTGTAAAACCGCCCGTAAAAATAATTGCGTTTAAAAGAATAAGCCCTAGGCTAACTTCATATGAGATAGTCTGCGCTACAGCTCGTAGGGCCCCAATGAGGGCATATTTTGAGTTGGATGCTCAACCTGACCCTAAAATGGAGTACACCGCTAAACTAGAAAGTGCTAAAATAAAAAGAATTCCTAGATTCAGGTCTAGAATAGGGTATGGGATGGGAAGAGGGGCCCATAAGGTGAGGGCAAGGGTAAGGGCTAGCATTGGGGCGAGGAGAAAAAGAATAGGGGAGGCGGTTGAGGGACGAACGGGCTCTTTGGTAAATAGTTTTACTCCGTCGGCGATTGGTTGAAGAAGGCCGTAGGGTCCAACGATATTTGGGCCTTTTCGGAATTGCATATATCCTAGGACTTTTCGTTCAACCAGTGTAAGGAGAGCAACAGCTAGAAGTACGGGGACAATGTAGGCTAAAGGATTAATAATATGAGTGAAAAGCGTTGAGATCATAGTTGGAGAGAGGATTTGAACCTCTGTACAAAGGGCTTAGGCCTTTCGCAATGTGACCGGGCTCTGCCACTCCAACTTGTCGTTCTCTCAGACAAAGGGACGACGCCCCCTTGCCTGATTGAGCTGCTTTCATTAGGTGGGGGTGAGGCATGTTTTGACATGGGCCCCCTCTTTTCGGTCCTTTCGTACTAGAAAAGATCATTACATAGATAGAAACCGACCTGGATTACTCCGGTCTGAACTCAGATCACGTAGGACTTTAATCGTTGAACAAACGAACCCTTAATAGCGGCTGCACCATTAGGATGTCCTGATCCAACATCGAGGTCGTAAACCTCCTCGTTGATACGGGCTCTAAGAGGAGATTGCGCTGTTATCCCTAGGGTAACTTGGTCCATTGATCGGCGTTGCCGGATCTTATTGGTCAGAAATATCTGTTAATTAGAGCTGTCGCTCTTGGTTGTGAATGTAGTACATTCAGTCCTTGCGGGGGTTTTTTATTTCTCCGCGGTCGCCCCAACCTAAGACATTAGGGCAGGGTTCAGTTTATTCGTGTCCCGTATTTGGGGTATTAATGCTGATCTGCTTTAGTGTCTAAAGCTCCATAGGGTCTTCTCGTCTTATGTGTCTATCCCCGCTTCTGCACGGGGAGATCAATTTCATTGACCTGAAAGAGGAGACAGTCAAGCCCTCGTTATGCCATTCATACAGGTCCCCATTTAAGAGACAAGTGATTGCGCTACCTTCGCACGGTCAAAATACCGCGGCCGTTAAACATATAGTCACAGGGCAGGCGGGACCTCTTATACTTTTGGTTTAGCAAGAGGCGATGTTTTTGGTAAACAGGCGAGGCTGAGTGTGTTTGCCGAGTTCCTTCTCTTTCTTTTAGTCTTTCCCTAAGAGCACACCTGTGTGGGGTTAACGGTTATCTGTTTGGGTGTTTTTCTGGTTGTTTTATTTGTGATTCAGTTCCCTCTGTTTTTGGGTCCGTTAAGGTTCGGTGGGTTGTCCGTTTCCGATATACACGTATGCAGGGAGAAAGCCGTTAGGCTTTCTTATATACTGATTTTAGCAGGATCACTCCCATGTTTGCATGGGAAGGCCCAGTAGGATAAGGGGAGTAAGAAATAATGGTCGAAACTTGAGGCTTATAATGGTAAGTGTCTGAGCTTTAACGCTTTTTGATGGGATGGCTGCTTTCAAGCCCACCCTGATGTCTTGCCTTAGTTGAATATGATCTTTATCCTCCTAAAAAAGTTGTATCTTGTTTCTAAGGGGCTGTACCCCCTTTGACTAACTCTCCTGGTTTCTTTTATTATCTGTTAAGATAAATAGGGATTGGGGAAGAAAGAAGCCGGGAGGCTGAACTTCTATCCAGTTATTGGGCAACCAGCTATTACTAAGTTCGGTAGGTTTATCACCTCTACTCGAAGGTCTTCCCACTCTTTTGCCACAGAGACGGGTTGGCCCTATTAATTAGGCTGCCTTGGAGTAGCTCACAAAGTTTCGGGTTGTCAAACTAAAGTGCTCTTTGCTTGGGTTGCACTGGCTAAATCATGATGCAAAAGGTACGAGATAAAATCTCTGCTTTTTTGGGCTTCACTTGTTTATTTCATTTGGTTTTTCAGCATTCCCTTGCGGTACTTTCTCTATCGCTCCGTTAGTTCCTTTTCTGTCGCCCGTACTAAGGGGGAAAAATGATTTGTTTATGGAGACGCTTGTGTCTTTGGGTTTAGTTATTGTGTCTTGTTGTTTTTGATTAGGTTGGGCTAGCGGGTCAGTATCAATGCAACTCGAATTGAACGAGTATTTCCTCCGTGTAAAGGGGGTGTTCTGCTTTGAACTATGCTTTGGTTTTGCCAAGTGCACCTTCCGGTACACTTACCATGTTACGACTTGCCTCCCCTTTGCTGGTAAAAGGTTTTAAGTTAAATTATAAGAATATGCTTGGAGAGAGTGACGGGCGGTGTGTGCGCGCTTCAGGGCCAGTTTCAGCGGAACGCTCTGCTTTCTGCTTACTGCTAAATCCTCCTTCTAGATACACGTTTCAGTATTATTATCCGTGATTCGCTATAATAGGGAATGTAGCCCATTTCTTCCCTTTCCATACGCTACACCTCGACCTGACGTTTTGGGTTGTACCAATTGTGCTTACTAAGGGGCCTTCATAGGGTAAGCTGGCGACGGCGGTATATAGGCGGGAATGACAAGGAAAGGTGAGGTTAAACGGGGGTTATCGGTTATAGAACAGGCTCCTCTAGGTGGGTCTAAAGCACCGCCAAGTCCTTTGGGTTTTAAGCTATTGCTCGTAGTCTCCAGGCGGATAGCAATTGTGTAAAGCTATCAACGTTTAGGGCCAAGCATAGTGGGGTATCTAATCCCAGTTTGTGTCTTGGCTTTCGTGGGTTCAGGTGTAATAAAGCCACCTTCGTGAATGAGCTTCTTACTTTCGTAAGCGTATAACAGCTTAGTAAGTGTTCGGCTTTAGTGTTTGTTGTTCCTTAACCACGCTTTACGCCGGAGCCTGTCAACTTGGGCCTCTCGTATAACCGCGGTAGCTGGCACGAGTTTTACCGGCCCTTTTAACCATAACTAAGTCAAGTTTGCACTTATTGGCTTAATGTCTGTCACTGCTGGAGTCCCTTGAGGGTGTGGCTAAGCAAGGTGTTGTGGGCTATGAAAATATGTGCCTGATACCTGCTCCTTGTTCCCGGGCGGGGAACTACAGGGCATTCTCACGGGGGTGCGGATACTCGCATGTGTAAATTTGGCTAAAGCTGATAGGAAAGTCAGGACCAAGCCTTTGTGTTTTCGAGGCTGTACTAGAGCCTATCTTAACATCTTCAGTGTAATGCTTTAATTTAAGCTACGACAAC